ATCTAGGAAATAGTCACCTCAAAGTGAATTTTCCCTAGATACAAAGATTTTTTCAATAGAATTCTGGATCTATTCCGAATATACAGATCTTACTGAAGACTCAAAATTGATGAAATTTTTCTTTAGAAAATAAAATACAAATAAAAAAAAAAGAGGAAATCTGTCCAACGGATTTTTCATTTTCAAATTGAAAGCTTATTCTTCGGGAAATTTTTTACGAAATGTTTTTTTTTGTAGAACGGTCACTATCTCTTTTACATCTTCTATTCGAAAATGTTTCATTTTCAGGAGATCCTCTTGGCTCTTATTCAAAAGGTTTAATAATGTATGTATATTGGACCTTTTGAGGCAATTATAGGTCCTGGACGGCAATTCTGGTTGGTCAATAAAAATAGATTTCAACGCCTTTTCATTTTTTTTTAGTTTAGTCAAACCATCATGAAAGGTAAAAAAGGGTAAAGTAACCCCCCTTTGATTGTCCTCTAAATCTATGTCTTGTTCTTCCGCATGTAGAAAAGGAAGAAATAAATCAATCAAATTACGGGAGGCTTCATGAAGTGCTTCTTTAGGAGTTAAACTTCCATTCGTCCATATTTCGAGAAAAAGCATCTCATTTTTTTCATTTCCATACGAATGGATACTATGATTCGTATTTCGAACAGGCATGAATACTGCATCTATAGGATAACTTCCCTTTTGAGCGTTATTTGGTGTTTTCATATGATATCCTCGATTCCTCTCGATTTGTAATCCAATACACAAATTGATTGGTTCTGTCAGGCTAGCTATATGCTGTGTAGTATCAATGATTTCCACAAAAGGCGGTGCGATGATGTCTTTAGCTGTTATGTTTCCAGGGCCCTTGACGCAAATAGATGCGTCGCATGTTCCATAGAGATTACTGCCCAATACAATTTCTTTCAAATTCATTAAAATTTCATGTACTGATTCTTCAATACCGACTATGGTAGAATATTCGTGTGGTATCTTTTCAGATTTTGCATGTGTTATACATGTTCCTTCTATTTCTCCAAGCAAAGCCCTTCGCATCGCGATGCCGATTGTATCGGCTTGGCCTTTCATAAGCGGAGATAGAACAAAACGGGCATAATAAAAGCGCTTACTGTCTATTCTTGATTCAACGCACTTCCACTGTAGTGTCCGAGTAGATACTGCTACTTCCTCTCGAAGCATAGTAATATTTGTTGATCAAATCATTGAATCATTTATTTCTCTTGAAAGATGTTCAATTTTTGTTTCTATATGTGTCTTTTTTTAGGAGGTCTACACCCATTGTGTGGGATAGGGGTTAGGTCTTTGATAGACATGAATTTTATACCACTTACACCAATGGCTCGTACTGCTGCCTCTCTTCCGAGACCTGGTCCTTTTACCCGGACTTCGGCTCGTTGTATACCCCGATCTACTAGTTTACGAATAGCGTGTTTTGACGCGGTTTCAGCGGCAAAGGGTGTCCCTCTTCTTGGGCCCCTGAATCCACAAGTACCGGCGGAGGACCACGAAATCACCCGACCCCGTATATCTGTAACCGTTACAATGGTATTGTTGAAACCCGCTTGAATATGAATAATTCCTTTTGGTATTCTACGTCCACTCTTACGTGAACCAATGCGTCCATTCCTACGCGAACCAATTCTTGGTCTTGGTATGGGTTTTGCCATATTTTATCATCTCATAAATATGAGTCAGAGATATACGGAGATATCCATTTCATGTCAAAACAGATCCTTTCATTTGTGCATTGGGTACCTTGTAGAGTCTTTTTTTAGAAAGATTATCCCTGCCTCTGTTTATGCCTAGGATTGGAACAAATTACTATAATTCGGCCCCGCCTACGGATTAGTCGACATTTGTCACAAATTTTACGCACAGAGGCCCTTATTTTCATAATTTCTTTTTCCTTGCCTGGATTAGGAATCTACTCTTTAGAAGAAAATAAGTTTCTTGAAATGTATTTTGAACTTCGAATTGTGTTCCAACGAACGGGATCTTCGAGAGCCGCCTAATCGTTTGAATCTTTATTCCTGAGTCTATAAATTATGTGTCCCCTCGTTCAATCATAACTATTTATGTTAATTTTGATCCTATCCCCCGGTAGTGTTCGTATAAAAGTACCTCGTATCCTTCCTGAAAGATAACCCAGGATCAGATCTTCATTATCTACAATGAATTCGAAATATACCATTTTCAAGTGATTCAGTGATTAAACCTTGGTAAGTCGATTTTTTTTTTCTTTCATTCTATATACCTATCCCTTTTTTCAAAAAAAAAAAACGTAAGTTTTAAGTTAGGGAGTTCCTTATCCGCGGATACCAGAAAGATTACCATATATAACACAAAATTTCTCCCCCTATTCTTTCTAATCGAGTCTCTCGGTCTGTCATTATACCTCGAGAAGTGGAAAGAATTACAATCCCCATCCCTCCTAAAATCCTAGGAATTTTGTGATAGTGGGAATAGATTCGTAGGCCGGGTCGACTAATACGTTTTAAAATAGTTCTATATGGGCCTTTCCTATTTCTTCTATGTCGCAGCGTTGAAACCAAGAAATTTTTATGACTTTCTCGATGTGTTCTTACATTTTCAATAAAGCCTTCTTGTAGAAGTATTTTCACAATGGTTTCGGTAATTTTCGTAGATGCAACTCGAACCGTTCTCTTTTTATCCATGTCAGCATTCCGTATAGCCGTTATTAGGTCTGCAATAGTATCCTTGCCCATGACTCAAATTATTAGTGCCTCCGAATTTTCATCTAATCAACATGTTCTACTTTCTTTTTTTTTTTTTAAGGTATATGCGTGAGACACAATCTACTAATCAATTCTACAAAGTCAAGTCATTTTCGTTGAATCGTTTTCAGATACCCTACTAAATCATAGTCTCATCTAGTAGTAATAGTAGGTATTTATAATACTTCAGGAGCTAATGAAACTATTTTCGTAAAATTCAACTGTCTCAATTCCCGAGCGATCGCACCAAAAACTCGAGTTCCTTTTGGATTTCCTTCTTTGTCAATGACAACTGCCGCATTGTCATCATATTTTATTATCATACCGTTGTCACGTTTGAGTTCTTTACATGTACGGACAATTACAGCTCTGATCACTTCTGATCTTTGTAGAGACGTGTGGGGAACTGCTTCTTTGATTACAGCAACAACAACGTCACCGATATGAGCATATCGTCGATTACTAGCTCCTATGATTCGAATACACATTAATTCTCTAGCCCCGCTGTTGTCTGCTACATTTAAATGGGTTTGAGTTTGAATCATTTTTTTTCTTTGCCCTTTGCATGAAAAAAAAGGAAGAAATATTTTTTGTTCATAAAAAAAGTAAAAAACCTAAGTTGTTTTTTCATCACGAAGGTCCCTTTATTTTGGTTACACATTCCGATCCCGCAATAATGAATTGTGTTTGTATAGGCATTTTGGACGCAGCTATTGTAATCGCTTCTCTGGCTACCATTTCTGATATTCCGCCCATTTCATAAAGTATTTGACCTGGTTTAACAACAGATACCCAAAATTCGGGAGAGCCTTTCCCCGAACCCATGCGTGTTTCGGTGGGTCTTACTGTAACAGGTTTGTCGGGAAATATACGTATCCATATTTTTCCACCACGACGCGCATATCGTGTCATTGATTTTCGGCCCGCTTCTATTTGTCTAGATGTAATCCAAGCAGGTTCAAGTGCCTGAAGAGCGTATCTACCGAAACAAATACGATTGCCTCGAGAAGCTATTCCCTTCATTCTTCCTCTATGTTGTTTACGGAATCTGGTTCTTTTGGGGTTATAGTTGATGGTTCTTTCTCAATGCCATCTCTACTGCAGAACCGGACATGAGAGTTTCTTCTCATCCAGCTCCTCGCGAATGAAACGAAAAAAAAAAAAATGACCAAAAATTCTTGATACCAGAGTCTGCCCATATCATTTAGCTTTCGCCGAGCTCATAAGAAGAGAGACGGCTTGAATAGTTGGCTCGTCAATCTAGCTTAGGAATAGCAAAATGTGAACCAAAGCTCTGCGGGGCTAATGATTAGGAAATCTGGGGATTTTTTGAGATCGAATCTCTCACGTAGAAATTGTTATACCCTGCTTGTCTATGTATAGAAAATTCGAAGTTGATTTCTATTGAAATGAAATATTTTTTTTGTGTTTTTTATTAAAGTATAATGCAAAAAATAAAATTGATTGAGGAAATCGGCCCAAAACTTAGCAATAATTCCAATAATCTTTCGCGGGCGAATATTGACTCTTTTAATCTATTATATCTTTTATTCGTAGGGTCATCCCATGACCTCTCAGAATAAATGAATTGATTCTTGGTTCGTTCCGCCATCCCACCCAATGAATCATTAGGATTCGTTTTCAATAGAATCCTTTGGAGTCACAGGTTCTGTCGTTCCCACCGCTTCTCAATTAATGGCTAGGTCCAAACTTTGCAATAGAGCTTCTAATTTCATTTGTTCCTGAGCCAATCTCCTCAGTCTTTATTGACTCGGGGCTCTTTTTTTTTTTTCTTATGAATTAGATGCATGCATCTAATCTAATTACTAATTCTGGACGAATCTATATCTATGCTTTATTACATTGCCTTTTTTTTTATGAGATGATTCATAGACCATACATCATATTGGAATTATATATCATTAATATTTTCTTTTTTTTTTTTTTTCTCTCACCCTTCCATATTATCCGTATCCCTTTTTGCTTTACAACTTTCTGATCTGATTGATTTCTTTTTGTATCTTATGTCAAAAATATTTTTTTTTTTCAGTTGCTACAACGATATGATCGATTCATCATATAGTGACTGGTTCCTTAGATCCAGATAATAGGAAGCAATGGGTTGGTTATTATATTAGTTCTATAATTATTAGTTGATACTACGGGCTAGTCCCCCTTTTAATCCTAACCTGAATCTCAAAAAAAACCAACGAGTCACACACTAAGCATAGCAATTCTACCAAAAATTCAATCAATTTTTTATTCAAAACTCCTTTAGAATTCAAATTAGACTCGAAGAATTCTAATTTCTCTGTTTTTTTTTTATTGAACGAAAAAATAACAAACTCCTTCATTATTTTTGTGTTCCATTCTTTCTTTCATTTCCAGATAGATTGGATAGAAGGTAAAGATAATCAAAGGGCCATTACCGCTCGTCTGTAAATATCCAAATTTTGATGCCCAGTGCTCCATAAATAGTTCGAACTGTATAGGAACAATAGTCAATTTTCGCTCGAATGGTTTGCAGGGGAACCCTACCTTTTCTAATCCATTCGACACGTGCAATTTCGTTTCCTTCAATACGTCCTGCGATTTGGATTTGAATTCCCTTTGTCCCTGTTTTTTCAGTTAATTCAATAGCCTTTTGTATGGCCTTTCGAAAAGGAACTCTATTCTTTAATTGTTCGGCTAGATATTCTGCAAGAATTTTAGGGTGTCCATAAGGTTCTTTAATTCTTATTATTGCAATGTTAACTTTTCGGTTTAGAGAATTGAGAGAGTTACATATTGTTTGTACATTGCTCTGTAATTCTTTAATTGCTTGAGATTTCTCCTCTTTTAATAAGTTTGGGAATCCCATATATATAATGACCTGGATCAGGTCGATGCCTTTTTGAATCTCTATACGTCCAATTCCCTCGACACCGGCGGATATTCTCATATTTTCTTGTAAAAAATTCTGAATATAATCCCGTATTTTTTTATCTTCCTGGAGTCCCTCAAAATAATATTTTGGTTGTTCAAACCAAAGGGAATGATGGCTTTGGCTTGTACCAAGCCTGAAACCTAGTGGATTTATTTTTTGTCCCATATGGCCTCGCGCTTGCTATTAGCCCATATCATTCTGTCCTGATTTATCATATTGTATAGCATATAGTGATACCTCTCTTGAATATCTATAAACAGCTCTTTATATATCCATCCCCCTTTTTTTGACCATATGGCAAACTTTCTCTCTTTGGATATATCTTGCAATACAATAGTTATATGGCAGGTAGGCCTTTTTATCGGATAACTATGTCCTTTAGCTCGAGGTTTTAACTTTTTCACAATAGTACCCTCGTTCACTTCGGCTTGACTAATAATTAAAGACGTTTTGTTGAAACCCCGATTGTGAGCAGCATTTGCTGCAGCGGAAGAAACTAATTGAAAAATCGGATAACGTGCTCGATACGGCATGAGTTCTAGTATCATAAGTGTTTCGTCATAGAGGCGCCCCCGAATCTGATCAATTACTCTTCGCGCTTTGTGAGCAGACATAGGTATATGTTGACCTAAGGCGTATACTTCTGCCTCTGGTTCTATCTTTATCATAAGGTTCACCTCTCATCAATAAAGGATGAGCACCTATATTCACTTTATTAACATTAACGACGAGATTTTTTATCACTTCTCGTATGCCCCCGGAAAGTCAGAGTAGGTGCGAATTCTCCCAATTTGTGACCTACCATACTATCTGTTATATAAATAGGCAAATGCTCTTTTCCATTATGAATAGCAATTGTATGGCCGATCATTATGGGTATAATGGTAGATGCCCGGGACCAAGTTATGATTATTTCTTTTTCTGCCCTTATGTTGAGCTTCTCAATTTTTCTCAATAAATGATTAGCTACAAAAGGATTTTTTTTTAGTGAACGTGTCACGGCTACTTACTCCTATCTTTTTTTTTGTAAAGACTTTATTTTATTTTGTAAGGACAAAGAGACCTATTTGATTTTCAATTTTGATTTTCAATGTTCTCCTATTTACTACGGCGACGAAGAATCAAACTATCACTATATCTATTCCTTTTTCTACTTCTTCTTCCAAGCGCAGGATAACCCCAAGGGGTTGTGGGTTTTTTTCTACCAATCGGGGCCCTCCCTTCCCCACCCCCGTGGGGATGGTCTACGGGGTTCATAACGACCCCTCTTACTACAGGACGCTTGCCTAGCCAACGCTTAGATCCGGCTCTACCTAATTTTTTCTGGTTCACCCCAACATTACCCACTTGTCCGACTGTTGCTGAACAGTTTTTGGATATCAAACGGACCTCTCCAGATGGTAATTTTAGTGTGGCTGATTTACCCTCTTTTGCTATCAGTTTCGCTACAGCACCCGCAGCTCGCGCTAATTGTCCCCCCTTTCCAAGTGTGATTTCGATGTTATGTATGGCCGTGCCTAAGGGCATATCGGTTGAAGTAGATTCTTCCTATTGATCAATCAAAATCCCTTCCCAAACTGTACAAGCCTCTTCCAAAGCATACGGCTTTCTGGATGTATGTGATGATATCTAGGTAGATGGATCCTATCTTATATAAATCGTATGATGAAGTACCATAGGAGTTGAGATAAAGGAGTCCAAAAATCTGCCGAATCGAATCACTCATGTTATGATCTTCTACATCCTAGGTCTCTCTGTTCCTTCATCTGGCTTATGTTTTTCATGTAGCACTCAGACCGAATGACTCTATCAAATTACGTCAAAACTTTCACATATTTCAGGTAACGTAGGAGACATCTCTACTTTTCCCCCGGGGGTCGAATTCTCAATGCTTGGCTTTCAATTCGCCTCTGACCATCAAATGAAATGTGAATAACTCGGCCTCCTCTCTTTGAAACAAGGGGCGCTTCCGGTTCTGTCGGTGCTTCAAACAATTATGTTTTCTCCATATTACCATATCTCTAGAGTCAATAATTTTCTATAAGGAACTACTGAACTCAATCACTTGCTGTTGTTACTCTTCAGTTTTCTGTTGAGGTCTATCCCGTAGAGGTACTCAATTTGGGTGGGTGATCGATTTCTAGGTTTCGTCGTAAACCTAATTGGTTACTTCCAATTACGTAAATTAATAGTTCAAACCGCACTCAAAGGTAGGGCATTTCCCATTGAGATAGGAACTTCTGTACCAGAAAGAATGGTATCCCCAATTAGAGCCCCCCTGGGATGTAAAATATATCTCTTCTCACCATCCCCATAGTGTATGAGACAAATGTATGCATTTCGATTAGGGTCGTATTCTATGGTTACGATTCTACCAGATATGTCTTTTTTCTTTCGTTGAAAATCTATTTTACGGTATAGACGTTTATGACCTCCCCCTCTATGCCTTGAGGTAATGATTCCTCTGGCATTACGACCTTTACCACAACGACGCTGTCCAGAGATCAAATTGTTTCGTGGATTGGATTTCACTTGAATTCCAACAGTTGCATTTCGCGTGTTCGGGGTAGAAGTTTTATATAAATGTATCGCCGTGTTATGAAGTATTTTGAGTGAAATTCATTTCTTTTCTTTCTAAGCTAATAGATGGAATAGAATAACCCGCTTGAAGCGTAATAATCATACGTTTGTAATGCATTTTATGCCCTCTAAGGGGTCTCCTTCTTCGACTCTTTCCCGGGATTCGATGACTATTCATAGCTATTACCTTGACACCAAAAAAGAGTTCGACCCAACGCTTTATTTCTGTCCTAGTTGACTTTGATTCGACATTAGAAGTATATTGATTCTTCCTCAATAACCGAACAGTTTTTTCTGTAAATACTGCATATTTCATTTTATCCATAAATCTATTTTCTTCCCTATGAGTTCCAGTTTCGATAAGAATTCTCCCTCTAACTGTTTCTATACTTATGATATGAATATACCATACATAACACATAACGAATTGGTATGGATGATGAGATTCCATTGATACAAAGCCAATTCCAATAGACGTATTGAACATTCCCGTTGTCGTGCATCCAGCAGGAATTGAACCCGCAAATTTGCCAATTATGAGTTGGGCGCTTTAACCATTCAGCCATGGATGCATAAGGGGGATTATCATAGAATAAAGAAAGAAATATTGTAAAAGAAATATCATAAAGAAATATCATAGAAGAAAGAACTATCGTATCGGAGATTACCTAAAGAAATGGAAACCTATTTTCTTTTACTTTATATTCAATATTTATAATGGGGAGGCACTCAAAATGAAGCATAAAATTTCACAACAAGATCCATTTCAACCCTGGATCTTCGAATTGAGAGAGATGTTAAGAGAGGTCAAGAACTCTCACGATTTGTTAGATTCGTGGACCCAAGTCGATTCAGTTAGAACTATCGTTTCTATTTTTTTCGAGCAAGAACGTTTTATGAAACTCTTCGACCCCCTAATTTGGAGGAGTTTACTCTCACGCGATTCACAGGGGTCAAGAAGCAATCGGTATTTCACGATCAAAGGGGCAGTACTGACGATCAAGGGTCTAGTCAAAGGTGCAGTATTGACGACCAAAGGTCTAGTACTGCTTGTAGTAGTGGTCCTTCTCTATCGCATGCATAATCGAGAAATGGTCGAAAGAAAAAATCTATATTTGATGGGGCTTCTGCCTAGGAATTCCTTTGGACCCAGAAATGCTCCATTGGAAAAATCTTTTGGGTCTATCAATAGGTTGATTGTTTCGCTCCTGTATCTTCCAAAAGGGAAAAAGATCTCTGAGAGTTGTTTCATGGATCCGAAAGAGAGTACTTGGGTTCTCCCAATAACTAAAACGAAAAAGTGTATCATGCCTGAATCTAACTGGGGTTCGCGGTGGTGGAGGAACCGGGTCGGAAAAAAGAGGGATTCTATTTGTAAGATATCTAATGAAACCCTGGCTGTAATTGAGATCTCATTCAAAGAGAAAGATATCAAATATCTGGAGTCTTCTTTTGTTTCCTATACGGATGATCGGATCCGCAAGGACCATGATTGGGAATTGTTTGATCGTCTTTCTCCGAGAAATAAGCGAAACATAATCAACTTGAATTCGGGACAGCTATTTGAAATCTTAGTGAAACACTGGATTTGTTATCTTATGTCTTCTTTTCGTGAAAAAAGACCAATTGAAGTGGAGGGTTTCTTCAAACAACAAGGAGCTGGGTCAACTATTCAATCAAATGATATTGAGCATCTTTCCCATCTCTTCTCGAGAAACAAGTGTGGTATTTCTTTGCTGCAAAATTGTATTCAATTTCATATGTGGCAATTCCGCCAAGATCTCTTCGTTAGTTGGAAGAAGAATCCGCACGAATCAGATTTCTTTAGGAAGGTGTCGAGAGAGAATTGGATTTGCTTAGACAATGTGTGGTTGATAAACAAGGATCGGTTTTTTCGCTTGTTTAGCAAGGTATGGAATGTATCGTCAAATATGCAATATGATTCCACAAGATCTAATTTCGTTCAAGTAAGGGATTCTAGCCAATTGAAAGGATCTTTTGATCAATCCATAGATCATTTCGATTCCATTCGTAATAAGGATTCGGAATATCACACATGGATCAATCAAAGAGAGATTCAAAAAGAAGGGTCGATTCTTTGGGATCCTTCCTTTCTTCAAACGGAAGGAGCAGAGATAGAATCAGACCGATTCCCGAAAAGCCTTTCTGGAGATTCCTCAATGTCCCGGCTATTCACGGAACGTGAGAAGCAGATGAATAATCATCCGCTTCCGGAAGAAATCGAAGAATTTCTTGGGAATCCTACAAGATCAATTCGTTCTTTTTTCTCTGACAGATGGTCAGAACTTCATCTGGGTTCGAATCCTACTAAGAGGTCCACCAGAGATCAGAAATTATTGAAGAAACAACAAGATCTTTCTTTTGTCCCATCCCGGCGATCGGAAAAAAAAGAAATCATTGATATATTCAAGATAATTGCGTATTTACAAAATACCGTCACAATTCATCCTATTGCATCAAATCCGGGATGTGATAGGGTTCCGAAGGATGAACCGGATATGGGCAGTTCCAACAAGATTTCATTCTTGAACCAAAATCCATTTTTTGATTTATTTCATCTATTCCATGACCGGAAGAGGGGAGGATACGTGGGGCGCCACGATTTTGAATCAGAAGAGAGATTTCAAGGAGTGGCAGATCTATTCACTCTATCAATAACCGAGCCGGATCTGGTGTATCATAAGGGTTTTGCCTTTTCTATTGATTCCTGCGGATTGGATCAAAAAAAATTCTTGAACGAGGTATTCAACTCCAGGGATGAATCGACAAAGAAATCTTTATTGGTTCTACCTCCTATGTTTTCTGAAGAAAATGAATCTTTTTATCGAAGGATCAGAAAAAAAGGGGTCCAGATCTCCTGCGGGAATGCTTTGGAAGATCCAAAACCAAAAAGAGTGGTATTTGCTATCAACACCATACTGAAGGCATTCAATCAACATAGATTGATCCAAAATCTGATTCCAATCCAATATAGCATCCATGGGTACATAAGAAATGTATCAAATCGATTCTTTTTAATGAATAGATCCGATTGCAACTTCGAATACGGAATTCAAAGGGATCAAATAGGAAATGATACTCTGAATCAGAGAACTCAAAGGAAATTTACGATCAACCAACATTTATCGAATTTGAAAAAGAGTCATAAGAAATGGTTCGATCCTCTTATTTCTCGAAGCGAGAGATCCATGAATCGGGATCCTGATGCATATAGATACAAATGGTCCAATGGGAGCAAGAGTTTCCAGGAGGATTTGGAACATTTCGTTTCTGAGCAGAAGAGCCGTTTTCAAGTAGTCTTCGATCGATTAGGTATTAATCAATATTTGATTGATTGGTCTGAGGTTATCGAAAAAATTGATTGGTATTGGTCGGAGGTTATCAAAAAAAAAATTGATTGGTCTGAGGTTATCGAAAAAATTGATTGGTATTGGTCGGAATTTTTCGACAAAAAAGATCCTTCTAAGTCACTTCGTTTCCTTTTGTCGAAGTTACTTCCCCTTTTGTCCTATTTGTCCAATTTGTCCAAGTCGCTTCTTTTCTTTTTGTTTAGGTCACTTCCTTTTTTCTTTGTGAGTATCGGGAATAGCCCCATTCATAGGTCCGAGATCCACATCTATGAGTTGAAGGGTCCAACTGATCAACGCTTCAATCAGTTGTTAGAATCAATAGGTCTTCAAATCGTTCATTTGAATAAATTGAAACCCTTCTTATTGGATGATCATGATACTTCCCAAAAATCGAAATTCTTGATCAATGGAGGAAGAGTATCACCGTTTTTGTTCAATAAGATACCGAAGTGGATGATTGACTCATTCCATACTAGAAAAAATCGCAGGAAATCTTTTGAGAAGACCGATTCCTATTTCTCAATGATATCCCACGATCGAGACAATTGGCTGAATCCCGTGAAACCATTTCATAGAAGTTCATTGATATCCTCTTTTTATAAAGCAAATCGACTTCGATTCTTGAATAATCCACATCACTTCTGGTTCTATTGTAACAAAGGATTCCCTTTTTATGTGGAAAGGACCCCTATCAATAATTATGATCTTACGTATGGACAATTCCTCAATATCTTTTTCATTCGCAACAAAATATTTTCTTTGCACGTCGGTAAAAAAAAAGATGTTTTTTTGGAAAAAGATACTATTTCACCGATCGAGTCACAGGTATCTAAGATATGCATACCTAAGAATTTTCCGCCGAGTGGTGCCGAACCGGATAACTTGGACAAATCTTTTCATTTTCCAATTCGATCCGCTCCATTCGTTCGTAGAGCTCTTTACTCGATCGCAGACATTTTTGGAACACCTCTAAGAGAGGGACAATTAGTCAATTTTGAAAGAATTTATTGTCAAGCTCTTTCAGATATGAATCCATCTGATTCAGAAGGGAAGAACTTGCATCAGTTTCTCAATTTCAATTCAAAGATGGGTTTGATTGACTCTGAGAAATATTTATTACCATCCGAAAAGAGGAAAAAACGGAGTCTTTATCTAAATAAATGCGTTGAGGAAGGGCAGATGTATAGAACCTATAGTGCTTTTTCAACTCTCTCAAATATGTTTCAAACATATATGCCATGGTTCTTTACTTCGACAGGGTACAAATATCTCAATTTCATTCTTTTAGATACTTTCAAAAAAGTATATAATTCAGACCTATTGAGGATAGCGATACTAAGTAGCAGTCAAAAATTGTTATCCCTTTTTGAAGATATTATAGATAGATTAGATATAGATATATCATGGCCAATTCTTCAGAACAAATTGCGGGAGATTCTTCTTCCACAAAGGAATCTGATAAGCGAGATTTCGAGTAAGTGTTTACATAATCTTCTTCTGTCCGAAGAAATGCTTCGTCGAGATAATGAGTCACCCGTTTCATTGATATGGGAATTTCCGGGATCACCAAATGTTCGGGAGTTGCTCTATTCAATCCTTTTCCTTCTTCTTGTTGCTGGATATATCGTTCGTAGACATCTTCTCGTTGTTTCCCGAGCCTCTAGGGAGTTACAGACAGAGTTGGAAAAGATCAAATCTTTGATGATTCCATCATACATGATTGAGTTGCGAAAACTTCTGGATAGGTATCCTACATCTGAACTGAATTCTTTCTGGTTAAAGAATCTCTTTCTAGCTGCTTTAGGATATTTTCTAGAAGAAATACGGGCTTTTGGCGGCAAGATGCTATCGGGTGGTGGTCCCGCTTATGGGGTCAAATCAATACCTTCTAAGAAGAAATATTGGAATATCAATCTCATTGATATCATCGATTTCCTAAGTATCATACCCAATCCCATCAATCGAATCACTTTTTCGAGAAATACGAGACATCTAAGTCGTACAAGTAAAGAGATCTATTCATTACTAAGAAAAAGAAAAAATGTGAACAGTGGTTGGATTGATGATAAGATCGAATCCTGGGTCGCGAATACTGATTCGATTGATGATGCCGAAAGAGAATTCTTGGTTCAGTTCTCCATCTTAAGGAAAGAAAAAAGGATTGATAAAATTCTATGGAGTCTGACTGATAGTGATCATTTATCAAAGAATGGTTCTAGTTATCAAATGATTGAACAACCAGGATCGGTTTACTTACGATACTTAGTTGACATTCATAAAAAGTATCTAATGAATTATGAGTTTCATAGACCCTCTTTAGCAGAAAGACGAGTATTCCTTGCGCATTATCAGACAATCACTTATTCACAAACCTCGTTTGGGGCTAATAGTTTTCATTTCCCATCTCATGGAAAACCCTTTTCACTCCGCTTAGGCCTATCCCCCTCTAGGGGTATTTTAGTGATAGGTTCTATAGGAACTGGACGATCCTATTTGGTCAAATACCTAGCGACAAACTCCTATCTTCCTTTCATTACAGTAGTTCCGAACAAGTTCCTGGATGAAAGGCCTCAATTTTTTGAGGATATTTATGATGATAGTGATGGTGAGGATATTTTTGATAATAGTGGTGCTCATCATACTCATCATAGTGAGGATATTGAGGATATTGATGATAGTGAGGATAGTGAGGATATTGATGGGGAGCTGCTAACTATGACGAATGAGGAGGTGGATATGGTAGACCGCTTTTATATCACCTTTCAACTCGAATTAGCAAAAGCAATGTCTCCTTGCATACTATGGATTCCAAACATTCATGATCTGTCTCTGGATGCGTCGAATTACTTATCCCTCGGTCTATTAGTGAACCATCTCTCCAGGGATTGTGAAAGATCCTCCAATAGCAATATTCTTGTTATTGCGTCGACTCATATTCCCAAAAAAGTGGATCCCGGTCTAATAGCTGCGAATAAATTCAATACGTGCATTAAGATACGAAGGCTTCTTATTCCACAACAACGAAAGCACTTTTTCACTCTTTCATATACTCGGGGATTTCCTTTGGAAAAGAAAATCTTCCATACGAATGCTAGTGGATTCGGGTCCATAACCATGGGTTCCGATGTACGAGATCTTGTATCACTTACCAATGAGGCCCTATCAATTAGTATTACACAGAAGAAATCCATTATAGACACTAATACAATTCGATCCGCTCTTCATAGAAAAACTTGGGATTTGCGATCCCAGGTAAGCTCGGTTCAGGATCATGAGATCCTTTTCTATCAGATAGGAAGGGCTGTTGCACAAACAGTACTTCTAAGTAATTGCCCCATAGATCCTATATCTATCTATATGAAGAAATCATCTA